ATTTATCCCTTGCTTTAGATTCACTCCAACTTCTGTCTATTATTTCTTTTCCTTTTTTCGAGTAGACGAAAAAACCTTTGAGATATTTCATGGGATTTACAATTTTACAATAGTGAGATAGTAATATCCCCCATTTGGATTGAAAAGGGGGAGTCAGGTTCAAGGCAAATAGTCTTATTCACAATATACCTACTCGTTTCTTATTTATGTCTAGCAGGGGAATACAAGTACTTCCCGGCATCTCGAAAAAAATAGTGCTTCTCTTTTTTTTTCTTTTTTACCATACACGAATTGCATCGATCAACAAGATTTTGGCTCTGTTTACGAACTTTATGTTGTGCCTCTAAAAATTCATTTGGGACAATTGAACCTTCTCAAACTGTTTCTTTTTAAGAACCAAAAAGATTTGTGCCAGAATAACAGATGCCAAGAAGAACAAAAGGCCTTGGACACGGGATGGGTCTTGAAGTACTATTTCTGCGTCTCCCTGACCAAATCCACCTACATTCGGATTACTTGTTAATGGTTGATCAAGCTTAACAGATTCCGCTTCTGAAACAAGAAGTTCTAGTCCTGGAGGTATAATATCAACCTCTTGGTGTCCATCCGATGTAGCCACTATGGTTATTTCATATCCCCCCTTTTCTTTACGTATGATTTTGCTTATTGTACCTCCAGTTGTAGCATTATAGACTGTATTGTTACTCTTGCTCCCATCAGGATAAATCTGACCTCTTCCCCTGTTCCCGCCTACATATATAGGATATTTTAAGAAGTGAATGTCTTTTTTAGTCGTGGGGTCGGGAGAAAGGATAGGAAAGGTGATTTCACTATATTTTTGACCAGGAACAGGACCTATCACAAGAATATTTTTTTGAGTGGGGCGATAACTCTGAAAAGACAGATTGCCCATCTTTTCTTTCATCTCGGGAGAAATACGCTCGAGGGGAGCTAATTCGAATCCCTCAGGTAGAATAAGAACAGCCCCCACATTCAAAGACCCCTTTTTCCCATTAGCAAGAACTTGTTTCAGTTGCATATCATAAGGGATTCTAACAACTGCCTCAAATACAGTATCGGGAAGTACCGCTTGTGGAACCTCAATATCCACGGGCTTATTAGCTAAATGACAATTGGCACAGACAATACGCCCAGTCGCTTCTCGTGGATTTTCATAGCCCTGCTGCGCAAAAATGGGATATGCATATGAAGTCGATGTCTGAGTGATTACATATATCATGATAGATAGAGAAATCATGATAGATAGAGAAATGGATCGAGTCATCTGTTCCTTTATCCAAGAAACGGTATTTCTATTTTGCATGGTCCAATCATTGAGCACGAAAATTTCTACAATAGATTGGGTAGGTTGCTAGTATAGTTCCCTATCTCTGATTCTGTTATTGTTATTGTACTGGAATCATTTTACTGTAATACAGGAGGATTTTCCTAGATGGGTAGAAATGGAAAAAAGTTAGTAAGATTTTGAATGGTTTGTTTCTGTAAGAAGTAACAAGCATTCTAATTGGGTTAATATCCGTGTATTGTTTTTTAGTCATTCATTGAATGATAAATCACTACAAGTGACGGAGATACGCTATTTAAATAGCGGAAGATCCAATATTTCAAAATTGTATCTAGAATGACTGGAAAAGTGGAAACAAGAACCGCTAGAATTTGGTCGTTATGATCAAATTCAAAATCTTTGTAGACAGAGTTAATCATGAGTTCCCATCCATGGGGCGAGTGGAATCCGATACATAAATCGGTTAATAAAATAATAGAAAAGGCTTTGATTGTGTCGCTTAAGTTATAGAAGAATTCCTGAACCCAAAAATTTAGAATGACAAGTTCTTCATTACCTAGAATCGAATAGCCGCTTAGAATAGCCAAACATATTATATTTGTTGCGAAGTGTAATATGCTATGGATATGATTCTCATTATGCATTTTGGCCAATTGTATCATTTCTTTGTGGATTCCTATACGAGGCTTTTGTATATGTGTTTCCGGGTACTCCTTGATCATTTCGTCCAAAAGGAATAGTTCCTCTAATTCGATGAATTTTTCTAGAACACTCTTTTCTTGAAGATGAGTCAAGAAAGTTTCGGATTGTTTCGTATTCCACCAATTTGTAACCCAAGATTCCAGACTTTTTTGAACTAAGAGATCGATCCACCAGGGCAAAAAAACTATAGATGCAAGATATGGGAGGTTAGTGAATGCTTTTTTTTGTGGCATTTTAAATCTGTGAATTGCTAATGAAACCACCCCATTCGTCGAATCTATCCAATCTGCTATTTCTATGAAATATCAGTTCGATAACAAGGTATCGAACCTATATCTAACTTATGAATTTCTTTTTTTTTTATGTTTGTACTTGAATATAGAAAGAGGATAAGGTTCCGCGTTGAAGTGGAATGAAGAAATAAAAAAAGATTGTTTTCTGATATCTCAATTGGTCAAATTCGAAACAATTGCATCCTTTCGATGAATGCCCGAAAGAACTACTTCAAGTCATGAATACTATTAGGACTTCGAGACAAAAAAAACCTTAGCTTGGATCCATTATTTCGAAAAGTTTCGCCAGCTATGCTTAGTCTGCAATAGTTGAGGGAAATTTATAAATATAAAAAATATGGATGTGATGATGAAATCAAAAACGAGTGGCAAAACCAGAGAAAAATGCTAGTTATAAATAATCCAATCATTTGAGAATCCAGGAGCAAAACAAAAGAAGGGAAAAGAAACACCAAGTGACAAAAGAAAAGAGAGGTCATTGAATATGATCCATCAGTTCAGTATGGAATCTATCAATCCAAAATATCGGAACCAAAACGATGAATTATGTATTCTGAAATGTTCTGATCCATTTGATGAATCTAGACTTATTAGTAGTAGATTCGATTTGTTGTTTGTTTGTTACTCATTAGTACAAAACAATTGCGTTTATTTCCATACAGATAAAAAATCGTTTTGTTTTGGTGGACAAAAACCACTTTGTTTTCTGGTTGTTCCCTAGAATCTACATTTCCCTGTGCTCGAATGCGCGTTCTGAACAAGCTTCAGTGACAATAAATCAAATAGAAAAAAAAAGAGGATTTATGAGTGCCTTTTCCAATGCGGAGTTCAGTTGATTTCAAAATACTTCAATCGGTACACGCAAGAAATAGGCCAATTCCGCAGCTTTTTGTTCCATTTCTCTTGGAGTCAAATTCTCCTCACTCTGAGTCAAAGGAACGGCACCTTGTCCTCGAATTTCCATATAAAGGACACGACGAGGAAAAAGACCCTCTTTAACCTCGATTCTAATCGACTGGACATCTCTCATAAGGAATCGAAGGAGGATACGACGATTTTTTCCAGGAAATCCCCAACGAAAAATAGAAACTTTTCCTTCTTTTCTATCGAATCGATCATACCCACTACCTACATTCCACGAAATTGTGCATGACAAATAGGTGCTAATGAAAAGACCCGCGATCCCATAGAACGACATCACGAGCCCTTGTGGAAAAAAAAAGATTTGCTGAGATGGAAAGAAGGATATCAGATTCCGACCAAGATAACTAGAAGTTCCAACCAATAAGAATCCTAATGACCCTAAAAGAAGGATACAGGCCCAGCAGAAATTACTTGTTTTTCGAGACCCCGCTATAAGTTTTATCCATATACGTTCTGATCGCCAGTTCATACTAGATCCAGTTTCTTTTTATTGGAATTGAGAGAATAACCCAAATGAATTTTTACTTTCCTTTTTTTGTTCCCAAAGTAACTCTCATCAACTAGCACGATTATTATGTGAACCTTTAGGAGTCATTCATCCAATTGATTAGATAAGATCTAAAAAAAGCATCCGCTTCATCGGATCTCACTATGTATATTTATATTATATTTCTACATACATATAGATACCTTGCGTTTTGGTTTCAGACATCTGCGGATCCATTTGAAATTGAAACTAGCTCTACTGAAAATGAATGCTTTTATCCACAGATCACGGTTCCACACACATAAGAAAGAGAAGAGCTCTTAGGTATGTGTTCGGAAGAAGCCGTATCTTTTACCATATTCTACAAATCGATATTATGATCAAGTGCAGGTCTTGAAAGAAATCGATGTTCCAGCGCATCGGATCTAGCTAATCTTGTTTTTTTGAAGATGAAGAGAGAAAGAAGCCATTGCCATTGCCGGAACTACTAGGCCCACTAAAGGCACAAAAAGAGAGGGTAAGTTGAAAATTGTCATAGAATAAATACCCGGAGTTCATATTTTTACTTGTTAGAAAGATAGCTTATGAAAAGTCTATCCATTCTCTATTATAAGTAGATAATTAAGTGCTAGAAAAGTGGATCGATCTCAATTGAATAAGGATTGTCAGGATCCCTCGACAATGTCAAGCAAAAAAAAGCTACATTCAGGAGATTGGGGAGGAGTGTGGGGCGGCTTTCCGAAGAATTTCAAAAAAAGAAAAATCATCCCTACAATCAACAACGCTTTCCAAAATAATTTCCAACTTGTCTGCCTTTTTCGATTCGTCATGCAAATTTTCCTCCTGATTTAGGGATATATTCTAAAAGTTTTGTATTAATATTTTGTATTAAAATAGCGCATGTTATGGGTAGCGGTCAACCCCACGAGCCTCTTATCCTTTCTCAGTAGAAAGAATCTGAGGCAAAGTGAACCCGAAAAGGCTTTTTCTTTCTATAAAGAACGAAAGAATATCATATGTCTGCTATGGGAGCCTGCACTATTCCAGGAGGGATGCTCAGTACGGATTCTTATAGTACTGGTCGTGGAGTCGATAAGTTAATCCCTGTGGATGTTTATTTGTCAGGTTGCCCACCTAAACCAGAGGCAGTTATAGATGCTATAACAAAACTTCGTAAGAAAGTCTCTCAAGAAATCTATGAAGATAAAATAAGGTCTCAACAGGAAAATCGATGTTTTACTATGAATCACAAGGTTCGTGTTGGACGCAGTACTCATACTGGAAATTTGAATCAAGGATTCCTCTATCAACCCTCATCTACTTCAGAGATCCTTTCTGAAACATTTTTCAAATACAAAAGTTCAGTATCTTCCCAAGAATGAGTGAATTCGGCAGGATGCTTTTCTCTTGTACAGAATAACAAACGGCAGGTCAGGTACATTTTAAAAAATTTCATCGTAAATGCGAAATCCTTATTCAAAGTAAATGCGAAATCCTTATTCAAATGAAAATCCGGGAGAGATAAAAAAAAAAGATGCAGGGTCGTTTGTCCGCCTGGCTAGTCAAGCATGAACTAGTTCATAGATCTTTGGGCTTCGATTATCAAGGAATCGAAACTTTACAACTAAAACCCGAGGATTTTAACTCCATTGCTGTCATTTTATATGTATCTGGGTACAATTATCTACGCTCCCAGTGTGCTTATGATGTAGCACCCGGGGGACTGTTAGCTAGTGTGTATCATCTTACGAGAATACAGTATGGTCTGGATCAACCAGAAGAGGTATGCATAAAAGTATTTATCCCAAGGAAACATCCTCGAATTCCGTCGGTTTTCTGGATTTGGAAAAGTTCGGATTTTCAAGAACAGGAATCCTATGATATGTTGGGAATCTCTTATCAGAATCATCCACACCTGAAACGTATTTTGATGCCTGAAAGCTGGATAGGATAGCCCTTACGGAAGGATTCTATTGCGCCTAATTTCTATGAAATACAAGACGCTCTTTGAATATCAATCTTCACTTCTACGCCTACAGACATTCAAGGAATCTTTTTCGATTCTAGATCAAAGAGATTCATTGGATTCTCATGCGTATTTATAGATGGGCTCAATCTAAAATAAAATAGGGCTTCATTACAATTTGGAAGATCTTTCTTTCGGGGGAGCCGGGCTACTAAAATGAACAAAAAAAGAGTTCTGCACCACAAATTTTGTACCGCGCATAGTACTTAGATGAGCTCTCAAAAGTCACATAGGAGCGAGTGGCGCAAGAACGAAAAGGGGTTGCTGAGATTCTATTTGGACTATATCTGAAATGAATCTTACCTATTCCCACCTATCCACTCCTTAAGATCGGACTGTTGGGTTTTTAAACAACTAACTTGACTTTTTGGATAGGAGGGGTTTTTATTTTTTGTTTGAATGAGAAGAGGCATCATAGAAACAAAGAAAAAAGAAGCCGAAACAGCATCGAATTCTTTTCTTATCTACAAAAAGAAAGGGAGGTATATCTCTAGACACCTAGATGGAGAAGTATGGGTCGTGGTCTAGACTAATATGTCTGATGATCCATATCAAATTTAGATGAGTATCTATTAGTAACTACATGCCAGGAACCAGATTTGAACTGGTGACACGAGGATTTTCAGTCCTCTGCTCTACCAGCTGAGCTATCCCGACCCTTCCCGACATATCATACCCATCCTACTAGATGGATTAGGTCTCTGTCAATTCAAATGAAAGAGAATCAAAAAGCATTACAAGATTGGATTGCACGACCACATCAATAACCAACAAAATGGAACTAACAACCAAATCTAAAAAAAAAAAAGAATTTTCTGGTCGATTCGAAAGAGAAAACTGAACAAATCAAATGAAAATTGAATACTCGTAAATATAGAAACTAGATGGATCTCTTTCCGTTTCAGAAAGAAAAAAGAAAGTTTTTCTCTTTTCTTTCTTTGGAGAATCTTTGCAGAATAATCAATTTTTTTTTTTATTTCAAGATGGGAGGAAGGGGAAATTTTATGGGATAGGCATTTTGACCCCCTATCCACGGCCCTCTATTACCAGATCTAAAAGAGTCTACCAAGCCCAAGGATCCGTAGAATTCATTATGAATTCATTATGGATCCAACATAGAGAAGCAGTTATGTTGGTTAGTCTTAGAACTTGTATACCTGTCCAGCTGTTTGATGGCTCAGTCAAGCAGCACGCTTGACTGACACCATCATACCGAAATCAAAATCATTNNNATAAGGTAATTAGGTTCTGTAGATACGAGCGCAATCAAAAGTTTCATTGAAAAAAAGAATCAGGATATGTACTGTGTGTGAATGATTCAAAGGGCGATTCCTTACTCAGAGATGTTCTTTTGTACGTCTATCGTACATCTGAAGGACTTGTGATAACAGAGGCACATTTCTGCTCCGATCCAATTCGCAAACTGTAGAATGAATTAGAAACAATGGACCCGCGGATGAAAAAGCGGATCGATTTTAGAGGAAAAGGCCGTTTTTTTGAGTGTGATTGGGGATAGAGGGACTTGAACCCTCACGATTTCTAAAGTCGACGGATTTTCCTCTTACTATAAATTTCATTGTTGTCGGTATTGCTATTGACATGTAGAATGGGACTCTATCTTTATTCTCGTCCAATTAATCCGTTCGTTAAAAGATCTATAAGACTATGGAGTGAATGAGTTGATCACTGAATTAGTGGGGATCGATTCACAATAATGCTTCCATTTTTCATATAAAAAAAGAAGGATTCGGGGAAGAATTAATAGGAATCGTTTGATTATTTCAGTATACGTATGTATCTACGTTCATCCTTCATCCCTTTCTTGGAATGATTCCTCTAGCACCGAAGTCTACCCCATTCGTTAGAACAGCTTCCGTTGAGTCTCTGCACCTATCCTTTTTGGATTCTTGTTGTCGGAACCCCCCCCCTTTTTTTCTGAAAACAGGATTTGGCTCAGGATTGCCCATTTTTGATTCCAGGGTTTCTCTGAATTTGAAAGTTTTCACTTAGTAGGTTTCCATACTAAGGCTCAATCCAATCAAGTCCGTAGCGTCTACCAATTTCGCCATATCCCCTTTTTTTGTTTTGAAACTAGGATCCCCTTCCCCCTCTTTCTTTTCTTTCTCATTTTTCTTTCATTTTTGCTTATACCGTAACTTTTGACTTCAGTAGATAGGATTCTATATCTAAAAAATTTATCCGTTTACTCCTATTTAATTTCTTATGGATCTTATCCATCCTTATCTATCGGAGAATGGGTCTTTGGTCCAATCAGAAATGATTATAGCATTGATGAATCCACAATTCAACATGGATGGATCTATACCACAGAATATATGCCTCTCTTCTTCTCATTATTAATGTGCTGCTTTTCATACTTGAACGGTCGATTCTTTGTTGTATTATCGCTCTGAATGAAACCAGAGGAATATCTCATTTTTTTCTGTTCTGTATTGTATCCTTAATTATCTTGATTCTTTATAATCATATTCATGTAAATAGAAAAGAGAATCCTATAACTAAAAACGAAAACTGAGAACTAGAATCAATGAGAAATCGAAAATCAAAAGATAAATTCGATTAATTTTCGATTTGATTTCAATTAAAAAAGGATAAAAAATTCTATTTGAGATTTCTTGTTAGAGAATATTCATTCTGAATTTGATTTCGATTCTTTCTATATGCTAGAGGGTTTCTGAACAGCTAAGATCCTGGCAGTTTGCGGAATTCTTATGCAAAATTTCTGTTATGTGAGCCCGCTTAGCTCAGAGGTTAGAGCATCGCATTTGTAATGCGATGGTCATCGGTTCGATTCCGATAGCCGGCTTTTTTATTTGTTTAATTTTCGATTTTGAAACATTAAACATTATATTATGGAATATTGAATTGAAAAGACTTCTTTAACGTCTTTCAAAAAGTAACTGATCTAATATGTCCTAAAAACTTCCAACTATGAATAAAAAAAAGCTTCGAGCAGTTAGGAATAAATCAAGAAAAGTATTCTTACCTTGGTATATATACCAAAGAATCTGAATATTGATACAATTCATCGCATTCTTCTTTGTAGTCCAGTACTTCAATAGATTTTGCTTCGTTTATCATTTAGTTCAGTCTTAATTTAGTCAATTGCATTTTCAATAAAAAAAGGAGTCTTTATGTCTCGTTACCGAGGGCCTCGTCTCAAAAAAATAAACCGTCTGGGGGCTTTACCGGGACTAACCAGTAAAATGCCTACTCGCCGCCCCGATCGTAAAAAGAAAAACAAAAACAAAAAAAAATCTCAACCTCAATCTCAATCTCAATATTGGAAGCGTCTAGAGGAAAAACAAAAATTGCGTTTTCATTATGGTCTGACAGAGCGACAATTACTTAAATACGTTCGTATCGCTGGCAAAACCAAAGGATCAACAGGTCAGGTTTTACTACAATTACTTGAAATGCGTTTGGATAACATAATTTTTCGACTAGGTATGGCTTCGACCATTCCTGGGGCCCGGCAATTAGTTAATCATAGACATATTTTAGTTAATGATTGTCTAGTAGATATCCCAAGTTATCGTTGCAAACCTCGAGATATTATTACAACGAAGGATGAACAAAAAACCAGAGCTCTCATTCAAAATTCTCTTGCTTCATCCTCCCAGAAGAAAGTGCCAGAACATTTGACTCTTCACTCAGCCCAATCTAAAGGATTAGTCAAGCAAATAATAGCTCGTCGTCGAGTTGGTTTGAAAATCGAAGAGTTGCGAGTTGTAGAATATTATTCCCGTCAAACTTGAACCTAACTAAAAGAACAAAGCTTCGGGAATTTTGGCCCCCTTTTCGACAAAACAAAATATCTTGACTTAAGTTAAGTATAGAGAGGGTTCCCAGTTATGTATCATAGATCGGCGGGGATATTTGCATTCCTTGGCCGCTCTTTCCAGTATTTTTTCGTACTACAAAAATGAGTCATCGAGAATCTATAGCAAAGAAACATTCCCTTGCTGGAAGGATTTGATACATTGTGGTCAATAAGGTTCATGAATTCCATGAAGAGACGGAGAGAGAGGGATTCGAACCCTCGGTAAACGAAAGCCTACATAGCAGTTCCAATGCTACGCCTTGGACCGCTCGGCCATCTCTCCTACAAAATCTGATGTTCTGATTATGGCCTAGAAACCCAGTAAATCGCGAATTATTGAAAATAATGTATTCACTAGGCTTTCATATTCATATATTCAGTAAATTTAAATATAACACATTCGCCGGATCCCAATGGCCATAGTCATTTTATGTGGACTAATCCATCGGATCAATCTTAGAACTTCACTTGTGTCGCTACTCTCTCGAATTTTCACCAAAGCGAGGAAACTCTTGGGTGTACTGATGCAACGGGTCAATCTCATCCCACAGTTAAGCAGGTTCTTGGTACTTTTTCCTAGTTTGACCACGATTCTCTTTTTTTTATTTGCACGGTCGGCTCTTGGGGTGCCACCAAAACTAGGGCTCCCTTAACTAGGACTATGCCTTCGGAAGTCAGGTACTTCCGGAAACAGGATTCACGGAAAGTGCCCAAAACGGTTGGGATAGTTCGTCCCATCAATCAGCGGATGAGCCATCGGATGGCAACCCAGACCTGGAAAACGGACGAGAACGTCCTTTTTGGGCTCACACCTCCATGGCACAACCTCGACATCAATGAGGGTCCTCTCGATCCCCGAGACCAGTCCCAGATTCTATGGGAACAAAATGGTTCCCTCGCTTCCGAGATGGTAAGAAAGAACATCCAGTTGCGCGACTTAGCCGCGTTCTGCCTCTATACGCAAAGAAATCTCCTAAGCTCTCGGGAGTCATACCGAGAGCTCTCTAGGAAGTCAAAGAGCCAAATCCAAGATTTGTAGGAAAAGTTTTCCTTGAGCCAGGAAAAGCTTGAGACTGTGGATGGCACATACAAGGGCCTATCGCAAAATTCTAGCAGAAGCTGTCAATGACAGAAAAGGAATTGGCTGACGTAAAGGCGCGCCTCCGAGATAAGGAGGAGGAGTGCTTCCACTTGGAAAACTCTAACAGAGAGTTCTCTAGGGGGTCGGAGAGCCAAATCAAGGATTTGGGGAACGAGCTCGAGAATCTGTCTCTAGACAATCTAGAGCTCCAATCCAAACTGTTAAGGACCGAAAGGACCTTGGCTTACTGGAAGGAGAACTTCCGACGAATTCACGACTTCGCCTTTCAAGGTGTAGAATATGAGAATCAAATTTGACTGGGCTACGGGGAGCCCCGACCCGCGGCCCCATAAGAGGAAGAGGGTCAAATAGTTACCTAAAGTGCAGACGATAGGTTATTGGAGAAAAGAAAGATCTACTTTTATTTTTATTAATGAAAGTAGATCTTTCTTTGCGAACAATTCGAAATAGCAAAAGAGAAAACTTTTTTCTCAAAGTCAAAGAAAGATTCGTAGCTCGGGGGATAAAAAAAACATGCATTTTTTTTGAACGAGTCTTTTTTGTGGGATTTCGTACGGTCCAATTCCTTTGTTTGTGGGATTCTTTTCCTACGAAAGGGAATGAGAAGAATTAGGGAGTGGATTGTGAACTATGCCTAGATCACGGATAAATGGAAATTTTATTGATAAGACCTCCTCAATTGTAGCCAATATCTTATTACAAATAATTCCGACAACTTCAGGAGAAAAAGAGGCATTCACCTATTACAGAGATGGTGCGATTTGATTCTTTTTATTTATTTACAATTCTCATTCTTACGAGCGAGAATGGCACATGATTTGGGATAGAACGAAAAAATATTATTCTTTTTTTTAGATTATCTTAAAAGATACCCGAAAGAAACCTACGCTTCGTGAAGGTGAAGTTTGGAAATAAAACAATTCCTTCTATCGTGTATCCCCGAGTGATGCAGCCTCAGATGCTTCCATGTTCAATTTGAGTATTGAGCGAAAGGTTCCACCTATAGGTTCTTACAAGTCAATCCTACTTCACTAATACCAATAGGCGGCATAGAGGAAGAAGCACTACACCTAGGAATCAACAACAAGAAAACTTTAGTTCGAACTTACCCCCTTTTCCTTATCGGGATCGGGACTAACAAACAAGAAAGAGTGGTTGGGACAACAAACATCCATCTCGTTCGTACTTTGGATACCCTTAGAACCATCGAAGTCTGTTGAAGTGACTCATTCCTGGAAATAGGAGGCGTTGAGGACAAAGAAATTGTTGGAGTTACCTTTTCTATCTACCACCAATACGCTGGATGTTACGAAAAGACCTCTTGCAGGAAGGCTGGCTAGAAATTTCTTGTAAAAATACTAGCCCCTGTCAGTTCATAATGAGAATCTTGCAATATCTTTTTTTTTGATTCCATGGATTCTTATCATTCATTATGTACAGAAGGGAGGAGCCGTATGAGATTGAACTCTCACGTACGGTTCTGGAACGGGGATTATTTGACTAGAATGAACAACCGTAACGGATGTCAGCTCAATCCGAAGGAAATTATGCGGAAGCTTTACATAATTATTATGAAGCTACGCGACTCGAAATTGATCCCTATGATCGAAGTTATATACTCTATAACATAGGCCTTATCCACACAAGCAACGGAGAACATACGAAAGCTTTGAAATATTATTTCCGGGCACTCGAACGAAACCCATTTTTACCACAAGCTTTGAATAATATGGCCGTGATCTGTCATTACGTGCGACTATCTCCACTATAGAAAGAGGGAAAGATCCAATCCGCCAGTAAATACTAGAACAAAAAT